AAAAACTTTATTTGTCTTTACATTTTATCCAACGATAAAAAACGAAAACTATGTAGTATAACACTATACTATAAAGTAATAAAAATATAAAATTGCAGTCTTATTTTTTATGTTTAAGAAAAAATAAGCAATTCTATAAGGTTGAATAAAAATTTCCATCAAAACTCCTTTGATATAATTGCTATGCTTAGTGTGCGACTCGTTGGTTTAGGATTAGATTACGCTAAAAACAAAAATAACTTACCTACAAAAGCAACTAATAACTATAGCATTAATAAATAACCTAAGCAACTCATTGCTTCGCATTATCTGGATCCAAAAAATTAGTCAAGATATGATAGGCTGATCATATCATTGTAGCAACTGACTTAAAAAAAAAAGAATAAAGAAAGGTGATTATTAAGTTATGAAAGGTAATCAAAAAGTATGCGGATAAATGGAAGGATGAAAGAAAGAGTGAAAAAATTGAATATTAATGATATATGATTCCAATTTGGAAAATCTATGAGGTCACTGTAAGAAAAGCAATGTAATAAAGCATCAATACAGATTCATTCATAATAATTAGATAAATCTGTTCCGAAAACAAAAAATTAAGAGCCTTGAGCCAATAAAAACTGAGAAAATTGACTCAAAAAAAAAAAAAAAATGAAATTCAAAATTTCATGTAAAAGCTCCATTGTAGAATTCAGGCCTAATGATTAATCAAGAAGCGATGGGAACGACGGAACCCATGAATATATAGGATTCGAGTGAAAAAGAAATCTTAGTAATTCATTGGACAGGATGGCGGAATAAACCAGAAACTTTATTATCTATTCTGATTTTGATTCTGAGACCTCGGGGGATAAACAGCAACCTTAAATAGATATTGAAAGAGTCAATATTCGCCGGCGAAAAATTTGTTTTTTTTTTTCAAATCAAAAAAGTAATAAAAGATGAAAAAAACAATGAAAAAGATAAAATAAAATAAGGATTTGTTAGAATATTCTAACTCGAACAAAAACTACATTTGTAATGATGATATTACGTTATTTTTAAATAAACAGAAATAAAATTCATCTTTGATTCTATTTAAAAAAAGACATACACAAATTTAGAAGAGATAAGATGAAATAAAAAAAATACCATGATTAATAGGATTAATCATTAACTACATCTATATCTTAATTAGTCCTTTTATTCGCGAGGAGCTGGATGAGAAGAAACTCTCACGTCCAGTTCTGTAGTAGAGATGGAATTTCTCATTTAGAAAAAACCCATCAACTATAACCCAAAAAGAACCAGATTTCGTAAACAACACCGAGGAAGACTAAAAGGAATAGCCTCTCGTGGGAATCGTATTTGTTTTGGCAGATATGCTCTTCAAACACTTGAACCCGCTTGGATCACATCTAGACAAATAGAAGCAGGGCGACGAGCAATGACACGAAATGTACGACGTGGTGGAAAAATTTGGGTACGTATATTTCCAGACAAGCCAGTTACAGTAAGACCCGCGGAAACGCGTATGGGGTCTGGGAAAGGATCCCCAGAGTACTGGGTAGCTGTGGTTAAACCAGGTAAAATCCTTTATGAAATGGGTGGTGTACCAGAAAATATAGCCAGAAAAGCTATTTCAATAGCGGCATCAAAAATGCCTATAAAAACCCAATTCATTATTTCTGAATAGGAATATAGAATGAAAAAGCTAACTAACATTTAAGGATAAAAAGATTCTAAGTTTTCTTTTTTTTTTTTTTGACAAAMAATATTTTTTTACTTTGTCCTTTGCATTAAAAGAAGAGATACAAAAATATGATTCAACCACAAACCTATTTGAATGTAGCAGACAACAGCGGGGCTCGAAAATTGATGTGTATTCGAATAATAGGAGCTAGTAATCGCCGATATGCTCATATTGGTGACGTTATTGTTGCTGTAATCAAGGAAGCAATCCCAAATACTCCTCTAGAAAGATCAGAAGTGATCAGAGCTGTAATTGTACGTACTTGTAAAGAACTCAAACGTAACAATGGGACGATAATACGATATGACGACAATGCCGCAGTTGTCATTGATCAAGAAGGAAATCCAAAAGGAACTCGAGTTTTTGGGGCGATCCCACGGGAATTGAGACAATTAAACTTTACTAAAATAGTTTCATTAGCTCCTGAGGTATTATAAGACCTAAATATCGATAGTTAGTATAGGATAGGATTAAAAAAATGGTATTGAAATCCAATTAATTATAATTAATAGATTGTGTATCACGCATATACCCTTAATAATTTTATATATTAATAATTGAATTCATATATTAATATATAATTCGTCTCTATTTATATATAAATAAAAGAAAAATAACATGTTGATTATATCAAAATTATAGAACAATTAAGGAATTTTAACTTATCATGGGAAAAGACACTATTGCTGATATAATAACCTCTATACGAAATGCTGACATGAATAGAAAAGGAACAGTTCGGATAGGATCGACTAACATCACCGAAAGCATTGTTAAAATACTTTTACGAGAAGGTTTTATCGAAAACGTAAGGAAACATCGCGAAAACAATCAATATTTTTTGATTTTAACCCTAAGGCATAGACGAAATAAGAAAGAATCCTATAAAACGATTTTAAATTTAAAGAGAATAAGCCGGCCGGGTCTACGAATCTATTCTAACTCTCAACGAATTCCACGAATTTTAGGCGGAATAGGAATTGTAATCCTTTCGACTTCTCAAGGTATAATGACAGATCGAGAAGCTCGACTAAAAAGAATCGGCGGAGAAATTTTGTGTTATATATGGTAATCCTTCTAATATCAAAATTGGATATCCGGAACTTACCATTTGTGAAAAAAAAGGGGTTGTGTAATACTACCCCTGCTAAAAAAGTTTAGAATGTTTTACCCCGAATGAAATTAAATAAAAAAAATGAATTAATGAAAGTTTTCTTTATGAATCACTTCCAAACGGCATGGTTCGATTTTGGTTAGATACTAAAGATTTTTTTAATTTTAGGTCATGCTTCTGAAAGGATTCGACATTTTTTTGTATAGGTATACCTATAGGACAAAAAGTTAAAAATTTTAGTAAGTTCTTAGGTATTAAGTTAATCGGGGGACGTCCACTTTCTAGACTCCATAACAAGAATTCACATGAGTAAGTGGTTTTTTGAAATTCAACATTCCTTTCACGAAGATACAATTCAAGATTCAAAAATATCAAGAAACCTTTTTTTCGTCCAACAATAAGTATATTAATAGAATTAAGGAATAACAACTATGAAAATAAGGGCTTCCGTTCGTAAAATTTGTGAAAAGTGTCGGCTAATCCGTAGGAGGGGACGAATTATAGTAATTTGTTCCAACCCGAGGCATAAACAAAGACAAGGATAATCTTACTAAAGGAAAGGGCACTTCCAAGAAGCTAGCAAAAAAAAAGGTCCGTTTTGGCATGAAATGGATATATCCATATATTTCTTGTGAAATGAAAAAATATGGCAAAACCTATATTAAGAATTGGTTCACGTAAAAATACCCGTAGTGGTTCACGTAAAAATGTACGTAGAATACCAAAGGGAGTTATTCATGTTCAAGCAAGTTTCAACAATACCATTGTGACCGTTACAGATGTACGGGGTCGGGTGATTTCTTGGTCCTCCGCGGGTACTTGTGGATTCAGGGGTACAAGAAGAGGAACACCTTTTGCTGCTCAAACCGCAGCAGGAAATGCTATTCGAGCAGTAGTGGATCAAGGTATGCAACGAGCTGAAGTAAGGATAAAAGGCCCTGGACTGGGAAGAGATGCAGCATTACGAGCTATTCGTAGAAGCGGTATACTTTTAAGTTTCGTACGAGATGTAACCCCTATGCCACATAATGGTTGTAGACCCCCTAAAAAACGACGTGTATAGAACTAAAATAAAGGCTGAAAGGGTTTCAAGAGAAATAAATGATTCAATGATCTGATCAAATAAAATTACTATGGTTCGAGAGAAAGTCAAAGTATCTACTCGGACACTACAGTGGAAGTGTGTTGAATCAAGAAGAGACAGTAAGCGTCTTTATTATGGACGCTTTATTCTGTCTCCACTTATGAAAGGTCAAGCCGACACAATAGGCATTGCGATGCGAAGAGCTTTACTTGGCGAAATAGAAGGAACATGTATTACACGTGCAAAATCTGAGAACATACCACATGACTATTCTAACATAGTAGGTATTCAAGAATCAGTACATGAAATTTTAATGAATTTGAACGAGATTGTATTAAAAAGTAATCTATATGGAACGCGCAACGCGCTTATTTGTGTCCAAGGTCCTGGATATATAACTGCTCGAGACATAATTTTACCGCCCTCTGTGGCAATCGTTGATAATACACAGCATATAGCTACCTTAACAGAACCAATAAATTTGTGTATTGGATTAAAAATCGAGAGGAATCGCGGATATAGTCAAAAAATGTCAAATAACTTTGAAGACCGAAGTTATCCTATAGATGCTGTATTCATGCCTGTTCAAAATGCGAATCATAGTATTCATTCTTATGGGAATGGGAATGAAAAACAAGAGATTCTTTTTTTAGAAATATGGACAAATGGAAGTTTAACTCCTAAAGAAGCACTTCATGAAGCCTCCCGGAATTTGATTAATTTATTTATTCCTTTTCTACATGTAGAAGAAGAAACGTTCTATTTAGAGAACAATCAACATCAAGTTACTTTACCCCCTTTTCCTTTTCATAATAGATTAGTTAACCTAAGAAAAAAAAAAGAACTAGCATTTCAATATATTTTTATTGACCAATTAGAATTGCCTCCCAGAATCTATAATTGTCTCAAAAAGTCCAATATACATACATTATTGGATCTTTTGAATAACAGTCAAGAAGACCTTATCAAAATGGAACATTTTCACATCGAAGATGTAAAAAAGATATTAGACATTCTAGAAAAAAAATAAAAAAAGCATTAAAAAAAAATTGACTAAAAAGTCAATTTGAAAT